TGTCCTTGGGTGCGTGTGGCATCCGTCTTGACATCTTCAGTGTCATGCTTTGTTTAAGCTACAGGGACGTTTGTTTTGTTTTTGTTTTGTTTTTGTTTTGTTTTTGTTTTGTTTTTGTTTTGTTTTTGTTTTGTTTTTGTTTTGTTTTTGTTTTGTTTTTGTTTTGTTTTTGTTTTGTTTTTGTTTTGTTTTTGTTTTGTTTTTGTTTTGTTTTTGTTTTGTTTTTGTTTTGTTTTTGTGCAAGCAAATGAGTTGTGTGATGGTTTGACAAATGTAGTGGAATGTAGTTTATTTTTTTGTTAAACGAACGAAAAATTGCATGATAAAAGAATGAACGAACGAAAAATGCATGTTTAGGTCAAAGTTCCAGCAAAGTGAAGATAAAGTAAGTATGTCCCGTAACCATTTCATTATCCAGTGCTTAGTAGGTAAACAGCGCGGGGGCCATGAATGGGGTCAAAGTGCATCAGTGTCAAGTTTGCGTAGGACTTATCCTTAGGCCATGACACTAGGAGCAGTAGGGCACAATGGGTTCGGCGGTCATGTGATGGACATGTCAAGAGGAAGATATCTCCTGCTACGCACTTTGAAGGGCTTATTGAAGATCCCCCCAGAAAAAAAAAAGAGAAAAAGAGGGGAAATGCCGCGATAACGAATAGAAAGGAGGAGTAAGCATCCCCCAGCAGCTGTATCTGTGAAGAGCGAGAAGGAAGGATTAACCAGAGTTATGGTCCTGAAGTTACAACCGGAGGCGCAAAAGTGCAAGGAGGGCTTCGAGGGTAAGAGGGAAAGTATGCCCCTGAAGACAATAAACGAAAGCATAACTGACGTTGAGTAGCTCGGTTCTCGTGAGGATCACGATTAATAGATAACCAGGTTCTCTGGCTTGGGAGTGCCTGACAGGTGTAGGAAGATAATAGTTGGTAGGAGGTGGGCGAAGTTTATGACTCTCGAGGGTTCAAAGGTGTACTGGGACATTAGTCGTATACAGGAAGAGAGGGAAAACACGGGTAATCAGGTGTCGAACTCATGAAACGCTTGCGGTTCTACCATAGGGAGGATCATTTGGGCTCAAGGGTGCCTGAAATAGGAATGTCGCTGGAGGTGTATCGGTCCGAACATTATCTCATGGGAATAAATGTTTGAGTTAGGGGGGTTGTGAGGCTGGGCGTTATGTGGAGTATCCTACATTCATGTGATGTATGATGGGGTAAATAATGTAATGCAAAGAAATACATACCCTAAAGGTACTGGAAAAGTACTGGGGGGGGAAGGGGGGGGAGGGAAAAAGGATGTGTTGGGTGAGGAGATAGTCAAGATAAAAGAGGGGTGTGGTTCCTGTAGTTGAATTTTTACAACGGCGGTTTTTCAGACCGCAGGTCTTGGTTGGGATCCAGGCAGGAATTTATGATGAAGTTTGTTCTTTTTTTGAGCTTGTGTTTCGTTTTGGGGGGGTTGGCGGTTGCATCTAATCCTTCTCCTTATTATGGGGTTGTGGGGTTGGTTGTGGGGTCGGTTGCGGGTTGTGGATGGTTGGTCAGTTTGGGGGTTTCTTTCGTGTCGTTAGTGCTGGTTATGGTGTATTTGGGGGGGATATTGGTGGTGTTTGTTTATTCGGTTTCGTTGGCGGCGGATCCTTATCCTGAGGCTTGGGGGGATTGAGGGGTAGTTGGTTATGGGTTAGGGTTTGGGTTGGTTGTTGTGGTTGGGTTTGTTGTGGCTGGGGGGTTTGAGGGGTTGGTGGATGGGGGCACGGTTAATAGTGGGGGGTTGGTGTCGGTTCGGTTGGATTCTAGCGGGGTTGCTTTGTTTTATTCATGGGGGGTTGGGTTGTTTTTGGTTGGGGGGTGGGGATTGTTGTTGACTTTGTTTGTGGTGTTAGAACTTGTACGGGGGTTGTCTCGGGGAGCGATTCGGGCGGTTTAGGGGGGTCAGAGAGTAGTTTAATTTAGAATGCCAGCTTTGGGAGTTGGAGGTAGAGGTTTGATTCCTTTCTTTCTGACATGGGGGGGGTCTTGTTTTGTGTGGTGTTTGTGCAAGCAAATGAGTTGTGTGATGGTTTGACAAATGTAGTGGAATGTAGTTTATTTTTTTGTTAAACGAACGAAAAATTGCATGATAAAAGAATGAACGAACGAAAAATGCATGTTTAGGTCAAAGTTCCAGCAAAGTGAAGATAAAGTAAGTATGTCCCGTAACCATTTCATTATCCAGTGCTTAGTAGGTAAACAGCGCGGGGGCCATGAATGGGGTCAAAGTGCATCAGTGTCAAGTTTGCGTAGGACTTATCCTTAGGCCATGACACTAGGAGCAGTAGGGCACAATGGGTTCGGCGGTCATGTGATGGACATGTCAAGAGGAAGATATCTCCTGCTACGCACTTTGAAGGGCTTATTGAAGATCCCCCCAGAAAAAAAAAAGAGAAAAAGAGGGGAAATGCCGCGATAACGAATAGAAAGGAGGAGTAAGCATCCCCCAGCAGCTGTATCTGTGAAGAGCGAGAAGGAAGGATTAACCAGAGTTATGGTCCTGAAGTTACAACCGGAGGCGCAAAAGTGCAAGGAGGGCTTCGAGGGTAAGAGGGAAAGTATGCCCCTGAAGACAATAAACGAAAGCATAACTGACGTTGAGTAGCTCGGTTCTCGTGAGGATCACGATTAATAGATAACCAGGTTCTCTGGCTTGGGAGTGCCTGACAGGTGTAGGAAGATAATAGTTGGTAGGAGGTGGGCGAAGTTTATGACTCTCGAGGGTTCAAAGGTGTACTGGGACATTAGTCGTATACAGGAAGAGAGGGAAAACACGGGTAATCAGGTGTCGAACTCATGAAACGCTTGCGGTTCTACCATAGGGAGGATCATTTGGGCTCAAGGGTGCCTGAAATAGGAATGTCGCTGGAGGTGTATCGGTCCGAACATTATCTCATGGGAATAAATGTTTGAGTTAGGGGGGTTGTGAGGCTGGGCGTTATGTGGAGTATCCTACATTCATGTGATGTATGATGGGGTAAATAATGTAATGCAAAGAAATACATACCCTAAAGGTACTGGAAAAGTACTGGGGGGGGAAGGGGGGGGAGGGAAAAAGGAATGGTTAACTCTAAGAAGGGGCGTAGTCTTCAATCTTTGGCTTACAAGACCAATGTTTTTATAAACTATTAGAGTCAGTTAAAGTTTGAGTATCTTGTTTTCTAGAAGGGATACGAGGGGAAAGAGGATGAGGATAATGGTAAAGTAGGAAAGCGAGGCTAGTTGGCCGATGATAATGAAGGGTTGTTCGACTGGTTGGCTTCCTACTCAGGTTAAGATGAGGAAGTTGGTGACTAGGGTTCAGAATAGGATTTGTGATAGTGGACGGAATGTTATTGATCGTAGTTTAGAGGTGTGGAGTAGTGGTATTAGGAATAGGACTAGGATGGAGGCGGCTAGGGCGAGGACTCCTCCTAGTTTGTTTGGGATAGATCGTAGGATAGCGTAGGCGAATAGGAAGTATCATTCAGGTTTGATGTGTGGTGGGGTGGCTAGGGGATTGGCTGGGGTGAAGTTTTCTGGGTCTCCTAGAAGGTTGGGGGAGAATAAAGCTAGAGTGGCTAGTAGGATGAGTAGTAGTGCGAATCCTAGAATATCTTTTGTGGAGTAGTATGGGTGGAATGGGATTTTGTCACAGTCTGAGGGGATGCCTAGAGGGTTGTTTGATCCTGTTTCATGTAGTAGGGTTAGGTGGACGATGGTGAGGCCTGCAATGATGAAGGGTAGTAGGAAGTGTAGGGCGAAGAATCGGGTGAGGGTTGGGTTGTCTACTGAGAACCCTCCTCATGCTCATTCTACAAGTGTTTGGCCGATGTATGGGATTGCTGAGAGTAGGTTTGTAATAACTGTAGCCCCTCAGAATGATATTTGTCCTCAGGGTAGCACGTAGCCTACGAAGGCTGTTGCTATGAGGGCTAGTAGAAGGATTACTCCGATGTTTCAGGTTTCTTTGTTTAGGTACGACCCGTAGTAAATTCCTCGTCCAATGTGGAAGTAGACGCAGATGAAGAAGAAGGATGCTCCGTTTGCGTGTAGGTTTCGGATAAGTCAGCCGAATTGGACGTCTCGGCAGATGTGGGAGACGGAGGCGAAGGCTAGTGAGGTGTCTGCTGTGTAGTGTATAGCTAGGAATAGGCCTGTGGCGATTTGTGTGATTAAGCATAGGCCTAGTAAGGATCCAAAGTTTCATCAGGTTGAGATGTTTGATGGGGTGGGGAGGTCGATAAGGGAATTATTGATGATTTTTAGTAGGGGGTGATTTTTACGAAGATTGGGGGCCATTGATTTGGTTCTTTGTGTGGATATGAGGATAATGAGGATTGATAGGGCGAAAGATCCTAAGTAGGACTTGATTAGGCCGGAGTGGAGAGTGGTGGTGGCTTTGGATGCTGTTATTTGTAGGTTGGCTAGCCCTTCTGGTCCTAGCAGTTTATATCAGGAGAGATCTACGAGGTGGGAGGCGATGTTTTGGCCACTTGTTAGTAGGGTTTTTATGTTGAAGCGGTGTATTAGTGGATTGAAGTAACCTAGGGAGATAGAGAAGTTGTATGTTCGGGTTTGTTTTGTTAGGAGGAGGGTTTGGGTTATTTTTGAGATTTCTAGTGCGATGGCAATTCCTAGGGCTGTGATTACCAAGGCAGTGATTTTGATTGGAAGTGGTATGGTTATTGGTGGAGTTTTTGTGGGTAGAGTGTAGGAGGTAATGAGGAGTCCTGCGATGATGCTTCCTAAAGCTAGGCGGGTAAGGGGAGAGGTCACTGCGGGGTTGTTTTCATTTATTGGGGTCAGGGGCGGAATTCGGGTGAATCCTGTTTGTACTAGTACGGTTATTCGGATTGTGTACACGGCAGTGAATGCTGTGGCTAGTAGTGTAAGTAGTAGGGCCCATGCGTTCAGGTAGGAGGTGCTCAGGCTTTCGATGATTTGGTCTTTTGAGTAGAATCCTGCGAGGAATGGGGTTCCTATTAGGGCCAGGTTGCCGATGGTAAGGCAGGAAGTGGTTGTTGGCAGTATCTTTTGTAGTCCTCCTATTTTTCGAATGTCTTGCTCTCCGTTGAGGCTGTGGATAATAGAGCCTGAGCATAGGAATAGTATGGCTTTGAAGAATGCGTGAGTTGAAATGTGCAGGAAGGCTAGCTGTGGTAGGTTGAGTCCAATGGTGACTATTATTAGGCCTAGCTGGCTGGAGGTGGAGAAGGCAATGATTTTTTTGATGTCGTTTTGGGTTAGGGCGCAGGTGGCGGCGAATAGTGTGGAGAGGGCGCCCAGGCATAGGCATAAGGTGAGGGCAGTTTGGTTGGTGCTGAGCATAGGTTGTGTTCGGATGAGGAGGAAGATCCCTGCGACTACTATTGTGCTGGAATGGAGTAGTGCGGAGACGGGGGTTGGGCCTTCTATGGCGGCTGGCAGTCATGGGTGCAGTCCGAATTGGGCGGATTTGGCTGTGGCTGCTAGAATTAGGCCTAGGAGTGGGAGGATAGGGGCTTCGGATGGATAAGAGAGCTGTTGTAGTTCTCAGGAATTGGAGGTGAAGGCTAGGTATGCTATGCATAGGATAAGGCCGATATCACCGACTCGGTTGTATAGGACGGCTTGAAGTGCCGCGGTGTTGGCTTCTGCTCGGCCGTGTCATCAGCTGATTAGTAGGAAGGATATAATGCCTACCCCTTCTCATCCGATGAATAGTACGAAGAAGTTGTTGGCAAGAATTAGGATTAGTATGGCGATGAGGAATAGAAGAAGGTAGTAGAAGAACTTTGTAATGTATGGGTCTGAGGCTATGTATCATGTTGCAAATTGTAGGATGGATCAGGATACGAATAGGGCGATGGGGAAGAATGTTAGTGAATAGAAGTCTATTTTTAGGCTGATTGGAATTTTGAAGGTTATGATGAATTTTCATTCTCATAGGGAGATTAGGTTTTCTGTCCCTGTGTAGATGTGGATGGATATGGGGATTAGGCTGATTAGGAAGGAGACTTTTACTGTGTTGGTGATGGTGGTTGGACTGTTGTTAAAGTTAGGGAGTAGGAGCGGGAGGATGATGGGAGTGGATAGTGTTACTAGAGTTAGTAGTATGAGGGTGTTTAGGACTAGTGATAGGTCCATTACTTTCACCTGGATTTGCACCGGGATGAGTGGCTCCTAAGGCCATTGGATTACTGTTATCCTTTGAAAGTAAGGGGGCTGAGGTTTTATACTCAGATGCAAGAGTTAGCAGTTCTTGCTGGTTGAACCTCCCCTCGGCAGGTAAGAAGAGTTTAACTTCTATTATTAGAATCACAGTCTAATGTTTTGGTTTAAACTATACTTGCATATGGGGACGCCAGAGATGAGGTCAGGTTTTAGGATGAGAAGCATCATAGGGATCGTGTGTAGGGCTATGAGGAGATGCTCTCGTGTAGAGGAATTCTGGATGGATGTGATGTGGGATGGGAGGGGCCCTCGTTGTGTTATTGTTAGTATGTATAGGGTGTATGAGGCTGTTAGTAAGATTGCAGTTCCTGTGAGGATGATAGTTAGCGAGGATCAGTTGAATAGGGCGACTATAATTGTTAGTTCTGCTATTAGGTTGGTTGTTGGTGGGAGTGCCATATTTGTTAGGTTTGCAATTAGTCATCAGGTTGCTATAAGGGGGAGGAGGGGTTGTACGCCTCGTGTTAGTAGTAGGATTCGGCTGTGGGTACGTTCGTAGTTGGTGTTAGCTAGGCAGAAGAGTATTGAGGAGGTGAGACCGTGGGAGATTATTAGGATTATTGCTCCTGAGAATGCTCACTGGGTTTGGATTATTGTTGCGGCGATAACTAGGCCTATGTGGCTTACTGATGAGTAGGCGATGAGGGATTTTAGGTCGATTTGGCGGAGGCAGATGGCGCTGGTTATGAGTGCTCCTCATAGTGCGAGGATAATGAAGGGGTAGTGTAGGTTGTTTGATGATAGGTCTGTGAAGATGGTTATTCGTATAATGCCATATCCTCCTAGTTTTAGTAGGAGGGCGGCAAGTAGTATAGATCCTGCGATGGGGGCTTCTACGTGGGCTTTGGGGAGTCATAGGTGTAGGCCGTATAGGGGGGCTTTGACCATGAAGGCTATTAAGAGGGCGAGGCTTGAGATTATTCCTGTTCAGGAAGAGGAGATTGCTGGGTGTGAAAGTTTGAGTATTGGTAGGTATAAGGTACCTATTTGGTTGTGTAGGGTTAGGATTGCGATGAGTAGAGGGAGGGAGCTGGCGAGCGTGTAGAATAGTAGGTAAATACCTGCGTTTAGCCGTTCGGGTTGGTTGCCTCATCGGGTAATGAGGATCAGGGTTGGGATTAGAGTGGCTTCGAATGCGATGTAGAATAGTATTAGCTCTGAGGCTGAAAAGGCTAGAAGGATGAAGGGTTGGACTGTGATTACTGTTGCGATAAAAATTCGTTTGCGGATGGGGGGTTCTTGTTCTAGGTGGTTTTGGCTTGCTATAAGTATCAGGGGAAGGAGTCAGCATGAGAGGACGAGCAGGGGGGCCGAAATTTGGTCGATCGAGGTTCAGGGGGTTAGGCTCTTGCCTGGGTAGTATGTGGGTGTAAGTCATTGTAGGCTAAGAGTGGCGATTAGTAGACTGTATGTTGTGGTGTTGGTTCATAGGTGTTTGTATGGGGAAAGTAGTGTTAGGGGAAGTAGTGCGATGGTTGGTATTAGGATTTTTAGCATTGTAGTAGATTGAAGTTGTGTAAGTGGTCGGAGCCGTGGGTACGTGTGGAGGCTACAAGTAGGGCCAGTCCGGTTCCTGCTTCACAGGCAGAGAAAGTTAGTATTAGGATGGGCAGGAGGATGGGGGATGTTGCTTGTGTTTGGATTGGTCATATTGACAGTGCGATGTATATTGATAGTATTATGCTTTCTAAGCATAATAGTGCGGAGATTAGATGAGTGCGGTGGAAGGCTAGGCCTAGGCTGCTGAGAATAAAAGCTGAGTAGAAGCTTAGGTGAAGTGCAGTCATTAAGAAAGTTATAGGGTTTGGGCTATAATCTGTTGAGTCGAAATCAACTGTCTTGGTTAGACTAACTTTCTGTTTATTCTGCTCATTCTAGGCCTCCTTGGGCTCATTCGTATACGAGTCCGAGGGTGAGTAGTAAGATTAAGGTGGAGGCTCAGATTAGAGTATGTGTAGGGGTTTGGAGTTGGGTTGCTCAGGGGAGGGGGAGAAGGAGTGCGATTTCTAGGTCGAATAGGAGGAATAGAATTGCTACTAGGAAGAATCGGATGGAGAAAGGGAGTCGGGCGGAGCCTAGAGGGTCAAAGCCGCATTCGTATGGAGATAGTTTTTCTGAGTCGGGGGTTATTTGGGCGAGCCAGAAGTTTAGTGCCGTTAGGATGATGCTTAGGGTTAGGGATAGGGTGATTATAAAGGTGATTATGTTTATTGCTCTTCTCTGGGTTTAAACCAGATTTTAAGGATTGGAAGTCGATTGTATTTGATATACTAGAAGAGCAGGAACCTCATCAGTAGATGGAGACGTATAGGAATAATCATACGACGTCTACGAAGTGTCAGTATCAGGCTGCCGCTTCGAAACCAAAGTGGTGATTTGGTGTAAAGTGGTATTTGATTAGGCGTAGGAGGCAGACCAGTAGGAATGTTGATCCGATGATTACATGTAGGCCGTGGAATCCTGTGGCAACGAAGAAGGTGGAGCCGTATACGCCATCTGCGATGGAGAATGGGGCTTCGTAGTATTCCATGGCTTGCAGGGCGGTAAAGTAAAACCCTAGGAGGACTGTGAGAGTCAGGGCGTGGATTGCTTGTTTTCGTCGGGCTTCTGTGATGCTGTGGTGGGCTCATGTGACGGTGACTCCGGAGGCTAGTAGGATGGCGGTGTTTAGTAGTGGTACGTCTATTGGGTCTAGGGGCTTGATTCCTACTGGTGGTCATTGTCCTCCAAGTTCTGGGGTTGGGGCTAGGCTTGAGTGGAAGAAGGCTCAGAAGAACCCTAAGAAGAAGAAAGCTTCGGATGTAATGAACAGGACTATGCCGTAGCGTAGGCCTTTTTGGACGGTGGGGGTGTGGTGTCCTTGGAAGGTGCTTTCTCGTACAATGTCCCGTCACCATTGGAATATGACTAGGATTGTAGAGAGTAGGCCTGCTATTAATAGGTAGGGGGAGTTGTAGTGGAATCATATGGTTAAGCCGGAAGTGGTGAGGAGGGCGGCGGCTGCTCCTAGGATGGGTCATGGGCTTGGGTCTACTATGTGGTATGAGTGTGCTTGGTGTGCCATTGAAAGTTAGATGTTTTCTTGTAGGTAAAGGCTTAGTAGAAGTACGAAAACGTAGGCCTGGATCATGGCTACTGCTACTTCTAGGATTGTTAGTAGGAAAAGGATTAGGAAGGTCAGTAGTGAGATTATAGGTATTGTTGAGAATAGAGCTATTGTGGCAGTGGAGATAAGTTGAATTAGGAGGTGGCCTGCTGTGAGGTTTGCTGTTAGTCGTACTCCTAGTGCTAGAGGGCGGATGAGGAGACTTGTTGTCTCGATGAGGATGAGAGCCGGGATTAGTGGGGTCGGGGTGCCTTCTGGCAGTAGATGGGCTAGGGAGATTGAGGGCTGGTTTCGCAGTCCTGTGAGCAGGGTAGCTAGTCACAGGGGGAAGGCTAGGGCTAGGTTTATTGATAGTTGTGTAGTTGGGGTGAAGGTGTAGGGGAGTAGTCCTAGCAGGTTGATTATTAGTAAGAAGGTTATCAAGGAAGTCATAATTAGGGCTCATTTATGTCCTTTTTTGTTCAGTGGAGTTATGAGTTGTTTTGTAATTAAGTTGGCTAGTCATAGTTGGAGGGTTGAGAGTCGACTGGTGATTCATCGGTTGTTTTGAGAGGGTAGTAATAGGGCTGGGAAGGTTATTGAGACTAGGACTAGGGGGATTCCTAGTAGGGAAGGGCTAGAGAATTGGTCGAAGAAGCTTAGGTTCATGGTCAGGTTCAAGATGAAGTGGTTGGAGCGGTTGGCGTCTTGTTGGATGGGGGGTTGGTTGATAGGAATGTTAGGAGTTTGGGTTGGATTAGTAAGGAGAACGTTAGTCAAGAGATGAGCATGATAAAAAACCAAGGGGTTGGGTTTAGTTGTGGCATATCATTAAGGAGGGGGTTTGTCCTCTTTCTCTAGCTTAAAAGGCTAGCGCTGTTTCATAGCTTCTTAATGGTTAGGATGATAGTAGGGAAGATCAGTTTTCGAAGTTGGCGAGAGGGGTGGATTCTACTACGATGGGCATGAAGCTGTGGTTCGCTCCGCAGATTTCTGAGCATTGGCCATAGTATACCCCTGGACGTGTAGCTAGGAATGAGGTTTGATTTAGGCGTCCTGGAATTGCGTCGGTTTTTACACCTAGGCTTGGTACGGCTCATGAGTGCAGTACGTCGTTAGCGGTGACGATAACTCGGATGGTAGAGTTTGCAGGTACGATAACACGGTGGTCTACTTCTAGAAGTCGAAAGTGGCCTAGGGGTAGGTCTGGTGTGGGTGTTATGTAAGAGTCGAATGTTAGGTCTTTAAAGTCGGTGTACTCGTAGGTTCAGTATCATTGGTGACCGATAGCTTTTAGGGTTATGTCTGGCTCGTTGACTTCGTCTATGAGGTATAGAATTCGTAAGGAGGGGAGGGCTAGTGCAATTAGGACTATGGCTGGAAGGATTGTTCAAACTAGTTCGATTACTTGGGCGTTAACTGTGTTGGCCGTTAGTTTGCTTGTGAGTGTGGCGGTTAAAAGGTAGAGGACTAGACTGCAAATGGCTAGGGCGACTATTAGGGCGTGGTCGTGGAATTGTATTAGTTCTTCTATGATAGGGGATGAGGCGTCTTGAAAGTTTAGTTGTATGTGATTGGCCATGTTTGGTCTTTAGGATGTGCAGGATTTTCACTTGCAACTTAGTCTTGACAAGGCTATGTATTTGTTTTACTAACATCCTTTATGAGAAAGAAGCATAAGTGGTTTATATGCGGTTGGCTTGAAACCAACATATGGGGGTTCGACTCCTTCCTTTCTTGTACTTGCACAAAGGCTGGTTCTTCGAAGGTGTGGAATGGGGGAGGGCAACCGTGGATTCATTCGATGTTGGTGCTTGTTAGTTCTGGTTGGGAGGCTTTGCGTTTGGATGCAAAGGCTTCTCAGATAATGAAGATTAGTATGATTACGGCTGTCATTGAGATTAGGGAACCTACTGAGGAGATAGTGTTTCATAGGGTGTAGGCATCTGGGTAGTCTGAGTATCGGCGAGGCATGCCTGCTAGTCCTAGGAAATGTTGGGGGAAGAAGGTAAGGTTGACGCCAACGAATATGACCCCGAAGTGAGTTTTGGCCCATGTAGAGTGAAGTGTATATCCTGTGAATAGAGGGAATCAGTGGGTAAAGCCTGCTAGGATAGCAAATACTGCTCCCATGGATAGTACGTAGTGGAAGTGGGCTACTACGTAGTAGGTGTCGTGTAGGGCGATGTCTAGGGAGGAGTTTGCTAGGACGATTCCGGTTAGGCCTCCGATGGTGAATAGGAAGATGAAGCCTAGTGCTCATAGTATAGGGGGGTCTCATTTTATGGTTCCGCCGTGTAAGGTTGCTAGTCAGCTAAATACTTTGATACCGGTTGGGATGGCGATGATCATTGTAGCTGATGTGAAGTAGGCTCGGGTGTCTACGTCTATTCCTACTGTGAATATGTGGTGGGCTCATACGATGAAGCCTAAGAATCCGATGGAGAGTATAGCTCAGACTATGCCTATATAGCCGAAGGGTTCTTTTTTTCCGGCGTAGTAGGCTACAACGTGTGAAATGATTCCAAATCCTGGGAGGATTAAGATGTAGACTTCTGGGTGGCCGAAGAATCAGAATAGATGTTGATACAGTACTGGGTCTCCTCCTCCGGCTGGGTCGAAGAAAGTGGTATTGAGGTTACGGTCTGTTAGTAGCATGGTGATGCCGGCGGCTAGTACTGGGAGCGAGAGAAGGAGGAGTACTGCGGTGATTAGTACAGATCAAACAAATAAGGGGGTTTGGTATTGTGATAGAGCGGGGGGTTTTATATTGATTGCTGTGGTGATAAAATTGATTGCTCCTAGGATTGAGGAGATCCCTGCTAGGTGTAGGGAGAAAATGGCTAGGTCTACAGAAGCGCCAGCGTGGGCCAGGTTTCCGGCCAGGGGCGGGTAGACGGTTCAACCAGTTCCTGCACCTGCTTCTACTGTGGAGGAGGCTAGGAGAAGCAGGAAGGATGGGGGGAGGAGTCAGAAGCTTATGTTGTTTATTCGAGGGAATGCTATATCTGGAGCGCCAATTATTAGTGGGACTAGTCAGTTTCCGAATCCTCCAATCATGATCGGTATAACTATGAAGAAAATTATTACGAAGGCATGGGCGGTGACAACTACATTGTAGATTTGGTCGTCTCCGAGTAGAGCCCCTGGTTGACCTAGTTCTGCTCGAATGAGAAGGCTGAGGGCTGTTCCTACTATGCCTGCTCATGCGCCAAAGATTAGGTACAGGGTGCCGATATCTTTGTGGTTTGTTGAGAATAGTCATCGGTTGATGAATGTCACAGGTAAGATGGCTGAGTGTATAAGCGTTAGGCTGTAGTCCTTTTTACAGAGGTTTAATTCCTCTTCTTATCGGCCTTGTAGTGAAATTCATGGTGGGTTGCAAGCTCATCGATGTGCGTTAGTACGTGCCAGGGTCTTAGGCAGAAGCCTGTTGGTTTAGGCGTATAGCTGTTAACTATAGAGTTATGGGATCGAAGCCCATCTGTCTAGGGCGGGTAAGGCCCTAGCTTAGTTAAAGCGTCTGGGTTGCATTCAGGAGATGCAGGGTAATGTCCTGCGGGTCTTAGCAGAAACTAAGAGGGTTTAACTCTTGTTTAAGGCTTTGAAGGCCTTCGGTTTGAAGTAATCCTAAGTTTCTTAAAAAATGGTGGAGATTAGGGGGGAAATGGGTAGGAGTATAGTAGATGTAATGGCTGAAACGGCGATTAAGGTATTAGAGGGTTTGTGGTTGTGTCATTGTTTTATGTGGTTTGTGGTGTGAGGGGGGAGTGTGATTGTGGCGCAATATGCGAGACGTAGGTAGAAGAATAAGCCCAGCAGGGATAGTAGGGAGATTATAGTTGCTACTGGGGCTATTTCTTGTTTAGTGAGCTCTTGGATGATAAGTCATTTAGGAAGGAAGCCTGTAAGAGGGGGGAGGCCTGCTAGGGATAGTAAGGTTAAGAGGAGTATTGTGTTTAGTGAAGGGGCTTTTGTTCATGTAGTGATTAGGGTTGATAGATTTAATGCTTTGACTGTGTTTAAGGTGAGGAATACGGCTGAGGTTATTAGGGCGTATAGGTAGAAGTTTAGTAGAGTGAGCTTTGGGTTGAAGGAGAGGATGATGGCTATTCATCCTAGGTGAGAGATGGAGGAGAATGCTAGGATTTTTCGGATTTGTGTTTGATTTAGTCCTATTCATCCTCCTAGGGCTGCAGACATGATAGCCATGCAGGTTAGTAGGGTTGGATTTAGTGAGGGGTATGTCATGAATAGTAGGGTGATGGGGGGAAATTTTATAACAGTGGAGAGGAGTAGGCCGGTAGTGAGGGGGGACCCTTGGAGGACTTCGGGGAATCAGAAATGGAATGGAACTATTCCTAGTTTTATGGCAATGGCTGACGTTAGGATGAGGCACGAGGTTGGGTGTGTTATCTGGGTGATATCTCATTGTCCAGTGTGTCATGCGTTGGTCATGCTGGAGAATAGAACTAGGGTTGAAGCAGCTGCTTGGGTTAGGAAATATTTGGTTGCGGCTTCAATAGCTCGAGGGTGGTGGGATTGTGAGATTAGTGGTAGAATGGATAGGGTGTTAATTTCTAAGCCGGCTCAGGCTGTGATTCAGTGGCTGCTCGTGATGGTGGTGGTAGTTCCTAGCAGCAGGCTGAGGATGAATACTAGTTTTGCTTGGGGGTTCATTAGCAGGGGAAGGGATGAACCATCATTTTCGGGGTATGGGCCCGATAGCTTGCTTAGCTGACCCTGCTAGAAAATAATATAAGGGAAGTATGGAGGGTTTTGATCTCTTCAGTGCGGGTTCGATTCCTGCTTTTCTAATGGTTTTAGGAAATGAGAGGGCTGGTGTACCTCTATGTTCACTTTATCATAGTGACCCTTTGAGTTCAGGCACATTTCCGGCCTCCCTTAGGCAGGGGGGAAGTCCTGCGTAGCAGATTGGTATGCTAGTATGCCATAGGCATAGGGCTAATGTCAGGGGCAGGAAGTTTTTTCATAGGAGGTGCATGAGCTGGTCGTATCGGAATCGGGGGTAGGATGCTCGGACCCATAGGAAACCGGCCGATAGGAGGAGCACTTTTGTGGCTAGTACGGCAGGAAATAGTTCTTGGGGAGGGTTGAATAGGCTGGGGTTGAAGAATAGAATTGCGGTTAGTGTGTTTATTAGCATGATGTTAGCGTATTCGGCTAGGAAGAACAGGGCGAAGGGGCCCGCTGCGTATTCGACATTGAAGCCAGAAACTAGTTCTGATTCCCCTTCTGTTAGGTCGAAAGGTGCTCGATTGGTCTCGGCGAGTGTAGAGACATATCATATCATGGCTAAGGGTCAGCAGGAGAAGATGAGGTAGAGGGGTTCTTGGGTGACTGCAAGGGTGCTCAAGGTATAACTTCCGCTGAGGAGAATAATTGATAGAAGGATGATAGCCAGTGTGACTTCGTAGGAGATGGTTTGAGCTACTGCTCGTAATGCTCCGATTAGGGCGTATTTTGAGTTGGAGGCCCATCCTGATCAGAGGATCGAGTATACTGCAAGGCTTGATATGGCTAGTAGGAATAGGATACCTAGGTTTAGGTCTGCCAGGGAAAATGGGATGGGGAGTGGAGTTCAAATTGAGATTGCAAGGAGGAGGGCGAGTATGGGGGTTGAAATAAATAGGATAGGAGAGGATGTGGATGGGCGGATTGGTTCTTTAATGAATAGTTTTACTCCGTCTGCCAGGGGTTGTAGTAGACCGAATGGGCCAACGATATTTGGTCCTTTTCGAGCTTGTATGTAGCTTAAGATTTTACGTTCTACTAGTGTCAGGAAGGCTACTGCAATTAGGATTGGGATGGCATAGGACAGGGTTATGATTAAATTGATTAGTGCTGGGTGGTTGGCCATGTGTGGGTGTGGGAGTGGAAGCTAGGGAGAGGATTTGAACCTCTGATTTAAAGGACTTAAGCCTTTTGCATTTGCCGAGCTCTGCCACGCTAGCTGGTCCTTTTCTAGGACGTGGGGGGGGTCTGATATCCTTTTGTAGTTTAGTTGTTTTCACCACTTAAGGAGAAGGCTTGCCGGTAGTATTGGCCTCACTTTTCCTATCCTTTCGTACTGGGAAGAGTTCATCATAGATAGAAACCGACCTGGATTGCTCCGGTCTGAACTCAGATCACGTAGGACTGTTAATCGTTGAACAAACGAACCCTTAGTAGCGGCTGCACCACTAGGATGTCCTGATCCAACATCGAGGTCGTAAACCTCCTCGTCGATATGGGCTCTTGGAGGAGATTGCGCTGTTATCCCTGGGGTAGCTTGGTCCATTGATCAATTGTATTGGGTCTGGGTGCTATTTGCACGTCGAGTAGTTGCTCTTGGTCTAGAGGTGTGGTCTAGTGTTTGGAGGTTCTGTTTTGCTCCAAGGTCGCCCCAACCGAAAAAATGCAAGCCAGTGGCCCGTGAACAGTAAGCCCGGGGTGGGGGAGGAGGTGATTTGGGGTGGCTGCTGTTTTTGAAGTTCCACAGGGTCTTCTCGTCTTATGGGTTTATCCCTGCTTTTGCACAGGGAGATCAATTTCACCGATTACCTGTAAGAGACAGTTAAGACCTCGTTTAGCCATTCATACAGGTCCCGATTTATGGGACAATTGATTGCGCTACCTTTGCACGGTTAGGATACCGCGGCCGTTAAACGTCGGGTCACTGGGCAGGCATCACCTTCAATACTTGTCTGTTGGTTTGCTGAAGGCTATGTTTTTGGTAAACAGTCGGGCCTTGACGGGTTTGCCTAGTTCCTTTTACAGGTTTTAATCTTTCTTAGTGGACGCTCCTTTGTCGGGTTAACAAGGTGGTTGATACTGTGCTTGTTTGATTTATCGTATCTGGTGGCGTTGTTAATAATGTACTGATGTAAGCTTGCGTCTGAGAGGGGGGTCCCCTTGGTTACTCATTCTAGCATTAATTCTCCTATTGGTTTATAGGTTAGCCTGTTAGTGGTGAGGGATTCACTATGTTTTTGGATTTTTAGGTTCGGAGCTTTAACGCACTCTTAGTTGATGGCTGCTTGAGGGCCCACAGTATTTTTAGTTATGTTTGTTTATCCGCTCGTGGAGATTGTATTCTTTTTTAAAGGAGCTGTACCTCCTTTAAATTGCCCTTAATTCGCTTCATTAGGGTTTTGTTTGTTTCCTTGGAGAAGAATTAAGAGTGAACTTAGATTCGTTTCACAGGCAACCAGCTATCACCCAGCTCGATTGGCTTTTCACCTCTACTAGCAAGTCATCCCACTCTTTTGCAACAGAGACGGGTTCGCTCAAGTTAGCTGCTCGCAAGTAGCTCGCTTGGGTTTCGGGGTGGCAAACTTAAATTCATTTTGCTTGGTTTTTCTTGCTAGACCATGATGCAAAAGGTACAAGGGTTGATCTTTGCTGTTTTTAGCTTGTTTTTGTTCACTGCTATTTCATCTTTCCCTTACGGTACGTAATCTCTATCGCTCCAATGGTGTCTTTTCTATCGCCTATACTGGGACTAGTAAATGCTTTAGTTGTATTGTAGGTAGTGACTTTGTTATTCCAGGTCGGGTGTGTTGGGCTAGAGTTTGGCATCAAGACGATCTGTGTGAACAGATATCTCTCAGGTGTAAGCTGAGTGCTTTGGTTAAGGCTACGTCTTGGTGGTCTAAGTGCACCTTCCGGTACACTTACCTTGTTACGACTTACCTCCTCTTTGGCTGAATAATGTATTAGGTATGGGGTGGCTGGTCGCTTTTGAGGAGGGTGACGGGCGGTATGTACGTGCCCCAGAGCCGTCTTAAAGAGGGCCCGATTCTCCCTCTTTACTGCTAAATCCTCCTTCTAGGGGCTATTTCAAACCCCTTTGCCGTGTGTTCTAGCTTAGAAAATGTAGCCCATTACTTCCATTCCATAGGCTATACCTTGACCTGTCTTGTTAGCGTAATTGGGCTATTGCGTCCACTGTTGATCCTTCATGCCGGGTGGGCTGGCGACGGCGGTATATAGGCTGTTTTGGCAAGGAATGGTTAGGTGTATCGTGGATCATCGATTACAGAACAGGCTCCTCTAGGTGGGTTTGGGACACCGCCAAGTCCTTAGGGTTTTAAGCGTTTGTGCTCGTAGTTCCCAGGCGGATGCTCCGGTAAGATCGAGCATCAAGATTTAGGGCCAGGCATAGTGGGGTATCTAATCCCAGTTTGGGCCCTGGCTTTCGTGGAGTTCAATCAATCGTTTGTCTAAGATCTTCTTTAAATGGAGGCCTTATCAGCATCTTGGGCTTGCGACAGCTCAGTTGCTTTTTAATCTTAGCTACTTGGATAGCATGTGACCACTCTTTACGCCGTTGTAATGTTAATTTGGGTCTCCTGTATGACCGCGGTGGCTGGCACAGGATTTACCGACCCTGAAGTTGCTATGACTAAGTCAAGTTTACACTCATTGCTTAATATTAATTACTGCTGAGTACCCGTGGGGGTGTGGCAACTGCAAGGCGTCTTGGGCTACAACTATGGTGTGCCTGATACCCGCTCCCGTCGACCTAGGGTTAGGGTGCCCGGGGCATCTACACTGGATTGCGGATACTTGCATGTATATATCTAGCAACAACCAACAGTAAGGTTAGGACTAAGTCTTT